AATGAAAACCACCCGATTGTAGGCAAGAATTTTCGATTTTGTGAGGATCAATCAAATAAGGTTTTCATTATAAAAAGATTCTATAAAAGCAATGATAAATAGATACTAATAGAGCAAGAAAAGAAGGAAATAAAAAAAACATAGTATAGAAAAGATATCCAAAATTATATAGAAATCACTATCCTACCCTTAGTTTTTATTTCCTTAATTTAATTCCTTAATTTAATTGAATTTCGTTTGATTAGGGCAAAGTTCCTTAAAAACCTCTGCCTTTTTTAAAATATCCTGAACAGTTCCTGTAGGCTGAGCGCCTTTTTCAAGGAAATAGAGAATAGCGGGAACGTTTAAATAAGTTTGATTCTTGATCGGATCATAAAAACCCACTTTCCGAAGATCTCTTCCTTGTCTTCGGGATCGAACATCAATTGCAACGATTCGATAGACGGCTCATCGGGATAGATGTAGATGAAAAAGAACCCCCCCCCCCCTAGAACCGTATAGGAAGTTTTCTCCTCGTACGGCTCGAGAAAAAATGATTTGAAGTTTTGTCTATGGATAAAATTATAATAAATAGTAAAGGAATCCGTAAAAGAAATTAGCCTATAATTTAACTCATAGTCATTTTTATTTAACTTCCTTCCTGAAAACTAAAAAATCATTTGTACTCATAACTCAAGTTCAATAATTATCAAATATATTAAATAAAATTAAGATATTTTTTTATTGAGTGGTCTTTAACCCCCCTTTTGTCTCGTTGAAAATCTATTTGGATTCTTTATTCGGATCTGTGAGACAATTGAAGCGGTGTTTCCTTGTTCTGGGATCCTTTATCTTTGTTTTAAATCATTGGGTTTAGACATTACTTCGGTGCTTCTTAATCCTTTCAAAATGGTAGCAACATACCCCTTTTGTGATTTCTTTCTAGAATCATACCGACGGTTGATTCGTGCGCGATACACTGTGGATCGAAAAAGTTTTGCGGTTCCAACAATTTTTTTTGAATTGAAAATTTGCTCGAATCGGATCCTTTCGATTTCTATATCGAAGATATACTTACGAAGTTGTTCCAATTTATTGATTGGCATTAACCCTAGATCGTTGCCCCTGAGAAATTAATCAATACTTTCTACTCGAGCTCCATCATGAACTATTTACATTACAACCCAATAAAAAAAGAAGGGTTCTAGTAGAATAGAACAAACGACGTCGAGCCAAGAGCACCTTCATTCCTATATAAAATAAAATGGTGGATGTAAGAATAAAAATCCACACCAGATCGTGTCCTTCAAGTCGCACGTTGCTTTCTACCACATCGTTTTAAACGAAGTTTTACCATAACATTCCTCTAATTTGGAACCAGTATGGAATTGATTCAATTATGGAATCATGAATAGTCATTGGTTCAGTCGGTACAGAGACATAGTCATTTATATTTTTTCTTAGCTACATAGCTAATAAATATTTTTTCTGAAGAAATCTTAGCAAGACCCGGGCTTTTTTTGTATGAACGGAAATTTTTTCTATAAATCTATATCTCAAAAAAATATCTAACAGAAATATCCAGAAATCTAAATATAGAAATAACATAACTAACAGAAATAACACGAATAAATAAATTCTATTTGACTCTGCCTGTTCAAGTGACTCAATAAGATAGACTGACCCATTTCCAGCTTCTCAAAGATTCAACCCATAAGGAATCATTACAAATCTTGATAATTGAAAAAGTTTCCTACTTCGACATCATTATTTGAGTCAAGTTTTACTTTTACAGTAAAGCCTACATTTGATTATCATAAGAAATAAGAATCTCTGTTTCTTTTCGAATAGAATTGTCAATGATTTAAAGCAAATAAGCTAAATAGATCGAACAATAAAAAGAAATCTCATTGTTAAATATTTAAATTTGAATATTTTAGGGATGCAAATTCTTTTTCACAAAAATAGAAAGACTATTGTCACTGAAATAGAATAAAAATACATACCCATAGGCTAAGCACTTCCTCGTTTTATATGTATTTTCATATTTTGTTTAACCTGAGGTTAAGTAATCTTTCTGCAACTGTGATCTATGTCCCATCTTATCTTTATCTGGATCACAAAAGGATTCAGTTACATTTGCATGTCATTTGAACTCGATTTAGTTCAGTTTGTGAAAAACTGAGATATGATTCCGAAAAGAATCATTCAAAATCAAAAAAGAAAGAAGAATAATATTCTATCCAATATTAGACCTTGAAACAGAACCTTGTTGAACAAAAAAGATGTATTCGGATACAATATGCTCTGGGACGGAAGGATTCGAACCTCCGAATAGCGGGACCAAAACCCGTTGCCTTACCACTTGGCTACGCCCCATTTATATTTTTATTGGACACTAATACTAATAAAGAATAATATTGGTATTAAGTGTTCGTCAATTCCAGCCCAACTATCTATAGAAAATCTTTCTTCTTTATTCTTCTTTATAGAATATATTATAGATTCGTGCTAGGATTTTGACATGTGTATATCTAGAATTCAACTGAATTTATTGATCATTACATACAATTCAATTAAGATATTGTATGAAAGTATGATTTCTTCTATTCTCCTTTGAGAATTGGAGTATTTTTGATTGAGCGGAAAAAGAAGGAGTTTTTTGTCTACCTTACTTTCTTCATTTTTCCTTATATAAATAACTCAATCAAAATGCAATTATCTCGACGAACAAAATGTCTGTTATGCTTAATATCTTTAGTTTGATCTGTCTTAATTCTGCCCTTTATCCGAGTAGTCTTTTCTTCGCCAAATTGCCCGAAGCCTATGCTTTTTTGAATCCAATCGTAGATGTTATGCCAGTCATACCCCTGTTCTTTTTTCTTTTAGCCTTTGTTTGGCAAGCTGCTGTAAGTTTTCGATAAGATCTTGAATACTATCCTAGAAAATTCATGATTTATTCGAGAAAAATTATAACAATTGATAAGATCAAATAAGTCTGGGAGTATGAACCTTCAATTCAAACATTGAAATTCTTGGCTAGCCGCAATAAATTTGGCTCGCCCCATTTCCCGATTCTAATCCTTTTTCCGGCGAAAGACCTTATTAGGTTAGGGTCCCTTAGAATATCTAATTGTGGGTATGAAAGTGATTTGTGATAATCAAAGACTCTTATTACAAATTTAAACTTCAGTTGAATTTCTGAACATTCTTTTCTATTTCTAGAATTCATTTCTTGGTGTCAAAATAGGATATGTGATATAAAAATGGAGGATCTATTATCTTTTCTCGTTTTTCTTTTTCAAAAAATGATCTTGGAGGTTGTGTAATGCTTACTCTCAAACTTTTCGTTTACACAGTAGTAATATTCTTTGTTTCTCTCTTCATCTTTGGATTCCTATCCAATGATCCAGGACGTAATCCTGGACGTGAAGAATAAAATAAAAATTTCGTTTTTCTTGCTTGATTTACAATTTTCTTAAGATTTTATTTTATATATTCATATTCCATACGTTTAACTAGTAAAAAAATCAAAAGGGGTTTGCGAAATTTGAAAGAAAAAAATAGAAAGTCATCAACGGAAACGGAAAGAGAGGGATTCGAACCCTCGGTACGAATAACTCGTACAACGGATTAGCAATCCGCCGCTTTCGTCCACTCAGCCATCTCTCCCAATTGAAAAAGATAATTACTATGTTACATTACATATCAAGTAAGGATTAACGAAAGTATTTCTTTCACAGTCTTTATCGTTATTATATAATTAGCAATTCCATTTAGATGCTCGAAAGATCCAAATAGAAAGATAAATAAAGAAGACCTTCTTGCTTTTATTTTGTTCGAAGTGCCTTTTGGGCCTGGCCCGGTCAATACCCAGCCGGGCCTTTTTTTGTTCCAACGAATTCCATATATTTATAGGTATAGGAAACATACTCTAAAAAAGATACCCAATTTGGTATCTGTGTAAGAATTTCCATTGTGGGGTTTACATATACTTATCGTTTTTGTTATAATGGAAATTGAAAGGATTAAGAATCAATTAAGTATGTTTTGTAGTTTCTTATGTCATTAGGCAAACCCAATTTTAGATTCAAATCCAAGAATCATTCAGGAATTCTCAGTCAACGAATAGTTAATGGTTCCCATTTGTTTTGTCATAAATTTTGGCTTTTTTGAATGAAAATATACATTTGATTTTTCAATAGAAAAGTGAGGGGAAGTTTTTCGACATTGTATGTTTTGAGATACTATACAATCAATCGAAGGGGTGGTCAAACAAAAGGGGAAAAGGGTTTCTTTTAGAATTTTTATAAATTTAGAAAAAAAAGGATGAAATTAAAAAAGGGATGCAAGTACAATAAACTAAAGTTTAGTAATCCAACCCAGAAAATTTTATCTTATTGTGTATCGTTTTGGCGGCATGGCCGAGTGGTAAGGCGGGGGACTGCAAATCCTTTTTCCCCAGTTCAAATCCGGGTGCCGCCTCATCAACAAACGAATCAAAATGGATTATCTGCTGATATAAATCACCCAAATTTTACCCAACAGAACAGAATAAGGCGATTGTTGATACTTGGTTGATTCTAAACATCTGTTCTGGGGATTTTGTAAAAGATTGGAAATCTTTCAATCTAAAATTCAAAGAAAGATTATATTATAATGGTCGAAGCAAGACTTCCCGATTTCCTTCTACTGCTAATGTAATGTCTACTGATTGGGTCTTGAATTTCATTGGCATAGCCGGCGGCTAACTAGTTGTGGAAAGTCCTTTATGTAATCTACATATATAGACTCGCGAGAATCTCTGAGTGTTCAGGCATTCAATCACTATTAGATTGAGATTGGATGGATAATTTACTTTTTTATAGAAAAAGTGAAAAAAAAAAATTATTATTTTTTTTGAAACCCCTCGTCAAGAGTATAATATACTATTAGGAAATAAAAGTATGTAATAGATAGCAATTGATCTATTTGTACTTTGAAGGGCAACAAAGAATGGGCCCTCTTTTTTTATTACTATATGTTCCATTATTAACATTCCTTTGTAGCGTCATTGTGTATTTTAGTTGTGTTTAGTCTTTCCCGATTAGAAATCATATAGGAATTTTTTAGAAATGGATTTATTTGATTGGTTCATCAATAGTGTTCGGCCAGAATCCCTTTTTGACTCTGGACCATGGATTCTACTATTATTAGTGAGCAATACAATAATGGAATATTTCTATCATAAAGATAAGGGACATAATTGACATGGATATAGTAAGTCTCGCTTGGGCTGCTTTAATGGTAGTCTTTACATTTTCCCTTTCACTCGTAGTATGGGGAAGAAGTGGACTTTAGAAGCACTACTAATTTAGTTTAGGAATGAAACGGTATCAATTGTTTTATAGATCGTTCTGCAACGCATTTTTTATTTTTTATTTGAATTGAAATAATTTTAAAATCAAAATTTATTCATTTCGAAATTCCATTGGATTCTAGTGGAGAAATGTATTATATAACAGTAAAACAATTATTTCAGAAAGAAATAGAATTGGGTCCTACGTTAATTCCATATATGGATTAATCACTACATATATTGAAGATAGAAGCTAATATAGTATACCAACTTTATTAGAAAGTAAAGTACAACTTTATACACTACTATAAACACTAATAGAGAGTATGGTAAGAAAGAAATTTCTTACCATACTCTCGGATCTCATAGAATGCCGCTCATTATAGCCCGTTGATTTCATTTAAGACGCAAAAAAATAATTCTTTTGATTTGATTTCTTCAACTATTGATAAGAACTCAGAAGTCAAGTTTCATTTCAAGTAATTAATTATTTTGACTGACTGTTTTTACGTAAATGATAAGTAGAAAAGCAGTAGGAACTAAAATGAACAGTGCAGTAGCAATAAATGCAAGAATATTTACTTCCATAATCTCAATCTCATCGTTTTTTTATTTCACAATAACTCGGGATTTAATCCCATAGAGATGATAAATCTTTCACCTGTCAATTCAATGAATGCATTACCTATCGATGATCTTGAATCGGATCAATATCATGAATAACAATATCTGAGCTATTAAATTAATTCGTCGTCAAGAATTGAATAGTATAACATACGAAGATCTTTTATCCATACCGAATCCAAGATTGGATTCCCGGACCAATCAAAAATTCCTTTATTTATCCTTCTTTTCTGTTCTTTCTTTTCTATAACCTACCTTAGGTCTTCCGTATAGAACCATCAAATGAAGTATCCTCGTCCGTTTCCATTAACTACAAAACGCCAACAAAAAATATAAGCGAAGTGGAAAAAGAGAGGAATTAGGTTGTAAATTTGAATGATCCAATTTTCTTTGGAAGACAAAGAAGTATGAGAAAGATGAGTCGCGGGAGAAAAGATGGAATATTCTATCAACTTCACTATTTTAGTTATTTTCATTTTATTTTAGGGTTTTTTCTTCGACAGAATCCTGAAAAAAAGAGGGGAAACCCCTTCGGAATTAAATTATGATCTCTGTCCCTTCTTTCATTTCACATAAAATGGAGAGGTGAATTGATGTACTTATTGGATCCGTCGGGACTGACGGGGCTCGAACCCGCAACGTCCGCCTTGACAGGGCGGTGCTCTTGCCTATTGAACTACAATCCCAGGGAAATAAGAAGAGATCTAACAGAAAATTTGGATTCTTTTTTATTCTCTCTTATCAGGTATTTCTTAAGAACAAGAGGGTTCTACCATCTGATAGTAGATTGGCGAATTTTTGGGCCGAGCTGGATTTGAACCAGCGTAGACATATTGTCAACGAATTTACAGTCCGTCCCCATTAACCACTCGGGCATCGACCCAACGCCTAATTAGACGTTCCATAATCAACTTCCTTTCGTCTCCCAGGCGGACTTGACAAATACATTTCACTTTTGATAAAATCCTACTCCTACGGTCTTGGTATACCCCTAGAGGGACTTGAACCCTCGTTTTCTCCGTGAAAGAGAGAGGTCGTAACCACTGGACCATAGGGGCACCAATGGACCATAGGGGCCTATGGCCACCTTTAGGAAATCAAAAAGCACTACACAATACAAATACAATAGGGAATAAGGCCTAAGGCCACCTTAACTTAATATAAATCAGCCGAGGGACACCTTTAGAAGATGAATAGGATATGAATCAAACCGAAAAACTCGTTAACTTTTCTGGGGGTTAATGGTAATCAAACTTTACCATTAAACTATACAATCTTTCAACTTTATTTCATTGGTCTTTCTCGTCTTTATCTCTCTCATTCAGAAAGAGTTTTGCATTGGATCCAAGAGACGGTACCTCTGAATCAGCAGAGCAGGAGATGCAAAAAAAAATGATTTACCAAAGTCTGATTTGGGAATTATATTGAGCCCTAAATCATATCAAAGTCATATCAAATTATATATATATATAAATAATACTGTCAACTGTCAATTGACGACAGGAGGGCAATAAAAGAAGAGAAAAGACATTAGGTATATCCGCCGGGTTCATCAATAC